AATGAACCCACTAAGAAATTTAATGAGTTAAAGTAAAAAAAAAAAGTGTTATTGTTATAAGGTCCTTCGTTCCAAACAAAATATAAAATGGAATCGATACAATTGAAAAAGAAAATAAACGATCCAAATCATAAATGATTAAAAAATGAATTTTATTTCATAGTGATTCAAAGAGAGTTTTATTTGTAAATGAAGTTCCATGACAAAGTTTTTTTTACTATTTACTATTATTTTATTCAAGAGTTGCTCAATGAATATGTTGAGTCGGAATCATGGGATCAATAGATGTCAAAGATGATGAACCAATAGATTTTTTTTACTTCTGTCACTATATCTTTATTTGTGCCGTCTATAATGAAATGAATAATGAATGAGAAATTTAATAAAAAGCTTTCCATTGGGACTGATTTTGTCAATTGGTCTTTTTCTTATCTTGTATTTCTCAAAAATAGAAACTTAGGTAAGTGTTTCATAAACATATGTATAAATAGAACGTATCCCATTTAGTTCCTTCATGCCTACTATAACTAGTTATTTCGGTTTTCTACTGGCGGCTTTAACTATAACTTCAGCTCTATTTATTGGTCTGAGCAAGATACGACTTATTTGAAATTGATTGAATAAACAATTCATAAAAATAAATGTTTTTGTGAGATTCCAGGTAGTCCATAGTTCCTTCCATGTAAATTGGAAATTCTTGGTTATTGAGATTCATGGGCGATTTGGATTAATATCTAGAGATAGATATTACCTCCCCCTTTTACCTACCCTTTCAAAAAATTGAAATGATTGAAGTTTTACTATTTGGAATCGTGTTAGGCCTAATTCCTATTACTTTGGCTGGATTATTCGTAACTGCATATTTGCAATACAGGCGCGGCGATCAGTTGGACCTTTGATTAAGTAACATCTCTTTTTAATTTTAAATTTAAATAACATCTCTTTTTTCTTGACCTCCTGCAGATTAAAGAAAGGAGGAGGTCAAATCAAATTAGGGTTGCTGCTTAAGTTAGTAAAGTTATTTCATTGTAATTCGACCTAAGCTAAGAAGAACAGAATCACGCTCTGTAGGATTTGAACCTACGACATCGGGTTTTGGAGACCCGCGTTCTACCGAACTGAACTAAGAGCGCTTTCTTATCACAATATAAAAGACCGTAAATAAATCAATTTTTTTTGTAACCCCCCACTATATTATATATATATCTTGCATGCATATGTATCATAAAGAAAGGGTTATGTATGTCCAATTTTCATGGATCTCAATTGATCCTTCATTACTACACATAGGAGAAGTAATAAATAGGGATGACAGGATTTGAACCCGTGACATTTTGTACCCAAAACAAACGCGCTACCAAGCTGCGCTACATCCCTTTCAATTAGCCTACAGTGTCATTGTAGAGAATCCCCGTCTTGTTTTCCACATCGTAATTTCCTCTATTGATATACTATACAATTTATCTTGCCATTTCTTCTTTGTTCATCTCATATACATATAAACATATAATAAAAAAATAATAAATAGAATAAGAATATTTAATTTCAATAGTAATCTAAATTATTACTATAAATTGAATTTCATTTTATAAACCCAACATATAAATAAATTGATATCGGTAATATTCATAAAATAAGTGGACATCTTTTTCTGTTGTAAAGAAAGGAAAGAAAATAGAATCTATCGGGTCGCTATATCCATTTTAGTTAGGGATTCCCCGTACAAATACAAGTGATCCTTAACTACATATGTATCTGATCATATATGTATTACAATAAAAAAGGAGGATTTTCAATGCGAGATATAAAAACATATCTTTCTGTGGCACCCGTGTTAAGCACTCTGTGGTTCGGGTCTTTAGCAGGTCTATTGATAGAGATCAATCGTTTATTCCCAGATGCGTTGACATTCCCTTTTTTTTCATTCTAGTTAGGGATGAAGAAGCTTAAAGATACAATAAATTATCTGTGACTAACTCCCCCCAATGAAATATTTCAGAATTGGATTTATTTCGAGTCAGCAACTTCTTTCTTTCTTGTTTCGGATCGAAAATGGAAGAGTTGGGTAAATCCAAAATAAAAAGGGAGGTTCATGGCCAAGGGTAAAGATGTGAGAGTAAGAGTTATTTTGGAATGTAACAGTTGTGTCCGAAACGATATTAATAAGAAATCACGGGGTATTTCCAGATATATTACTCAAAAGAATCGACACAATACGCCTAGTCGATTGGAATTGAGAAAATTTTGTCCCTATTGTTACAAGCATACAATTCATGGGGAGATAAAGAAATAGATAAAATGTAACGCGTGTGTAAACCCTCCAAGGAACAGGAATCAATTACATAATAATATAATAATATATATAAATAAACTATAAAAATAAAAACAACCAAATCCTATTTCGGTCGGATCAAAAATTAGAATTAAGAAATAGGATTTTAAAGATAAGGAATAAACCATGGATAAATCCAAGCGACTTTTTCTTAAAAAAAAGCGATCTTTTCGTAGGCGTTTGCCCCCAATTGGGTCGGGGGATCGAATTGATTATAGAAACATGAGTTTAATTAGTCGATTTATTAGTGAACAAGGAAAAATATTATCTAGACGAGTGAATAGATTGACGTTGAAACAACAACGATTAATTACTATTGCTATAAAACAAGCTCGTATTTTATCTTTGTTACCTTTTCTTAATAATGAGAAACAATTTGAGAGAACTGAGTCGACTCCTAGAACTACGGGTCCTCGAACTAGAAATAAATAGATAGGCCTATTCCTCAATTGCAATTGAATCAAAATTCCAATCCGAACCCCAACTCAGATTGATTTTTTGTTCGAAAAATTCGAGAATCCAGATTGGATTGTCACGTTGTAAGAAAAAAGGCGTAAGGTAAATAAAGTCAAAAAATATTTCTTCTTTTTTTTTTATTGAAGCATGTTCATTCATTTTGACTATATTTATCTATCCTATTAATTTATACTCGACCTTCCCGGAGCTCATTCTCCGGGGGCTCCGTTTAAATCATTACGTAAAAAGAATTCATACTCAGGACCGCGATTTGTGCAAGCATTTTACGATTAATAAGTCGCTTCCTCTTGTACATATCATGTATTGATCTATTATAACTATTGTATAAATCATTCTCACGAATGCCTGCATTTATCCGAGTGATCCACAAACGACGAAAATTTCTCTTTTGCCTGCCCCTATCCCGATGAGCAGAAACTAAGGCTCTCATTTTCTGTTGAAAAGTAGTTCGAGTAAGTCTTGAATGAGCCCCTCGAAAGGTTGATGCAAATAAACGAATTTTTGTTCTACGTCTCCGGGCTATATACCCTCGTCTAATTCTGGTCATTGAATCAAATGAAACTTTGATGAATATGAATAACTAATTGATTTATTTTCTTTCAGTCATTCTTTTCTCCTTTCCTGGTCTATTAATAACAAAACGGATTCTTCCGATGTATAAAAAAATTCCAATGGCTTTTGCTACTATGACCTTCCCAACCACGATTTTTTCCAGGCATTTAACCCCGAAATAAGGAAATTGTATTGATACTAGGTATCAACAAAGAACAAAACAGTAAATTGTAAATTAAGTTGAGTATACCCTTCATTTAATCAATGTTATTAGTAACTTGTACAGTTCACATTCTTTGACTCTACCCATGAATTATCCAGTAATAGGTCTTTTCACAATGAGATCTACCCATACAGTAACGGTATTTAATTACAAAGGTTGGCTAGGTAGCTGACCCTGTTAGTCCGTTCTTGCAAGAGTGGGAGCATAATTCTTTTGCTTCTTAAATACTATTTGATTTTCCCCCGCTTAATGGATAACCATTTGCTACCAATGGGGAATTGCTTCTCATCTCCAATTGAGGTGATTGGATTTGCACCAATAGAAACCATAAATTTCATACACAATGGAGGTTTGTTTTTTTAGCTTCATATATTGAATGGAATTCTTCCATCCTATTCATTGGTACTGGTCATTGATACTGGAAAAACTTTTCCTTTATTTTGTTCCAGCTCATGATCTGAACGAGTCGCACATACACCCTAGTACATGTTCCTCGACGCTGAGGACATCCCCGAAGAGCGGGGGATTTTGTTACATTTTTTATTGGCTGTCTTGTATTTCTAATAAGTTGTTTAATGGTTGGCATGCTAAATCGTATATAAATGGTCTGGTTTAGATCAATCCTAACCGGATGATTATAAATTATTCTTATTTTTTTTTTTTTTTTACCTTATTTTACCCCGGTAAGCAGATAAAAAATGAAATTTAGGTTCATCCGAATTATGGTTCAAAATGGAATCTCGGATTTACCTGAAATCCCCGGCATTTTCGGCCGCTACAAGATCAACAATTCCATAAGCTTGGGCTTCTGTTGCTGACATAAAAACATCCCTTTCCATGTCTTCGGATACAACCCATAAAGGTTTGCCCGTTCTTTGTACATAAACCCTTGTGAGGGTTTCGCGAAGTTTCAGCAGTTCTTCCGCTTCTAGGATAAATTCTCCTGTTTGTGCCTTATAAAAAGAACTAACAGGACAACCGTACAGGCATTTTTTGTGCATACGGCTCCACAATGGAATTTACTTTTCCTTTCGGTCGAGCAAAAAGAGAAATAGGATCCATCAAATCCCAATCTTTAAGTGATCCATTTACCAACCTTCTTTTCGGGGGGGTTCAAAAATACTATGATGGTTCCGTTGCTTTCTATATTTATCATTTATCTCGTATGTGATTCAGCAATCCCAAAGTTTCTTTTTGATCCGATCAAAATAAAAAAGTAAAAAAAAAATGATCATTTTTTTTTTGAGTACTCTTTCATAACATAAATATTGGAAAGAGACTTCTGGTGTGAAAACAAAAAAGTTTGTGACGCTGAAATGAATCCCGGATAGATAAGATCAAATCGGAGATACTTTTTGTCTCATATTACTCGCCCGATACATAATCTCATGTTATGAAAAAACAATAATGGTTTGTTCATATCGAACTCGAAGTGCCATGCTATTATTACTTAATATTCGTATTCTTATTCATATTACATGTCGCGAAGGCATAGTCTTATTTTTTCTCTCAAATCAAATAAAAAAAAACTCATTGGCGCCAAGCGTGAGGGAATGCTATACGTTTGGTAATTTCTCCTCCGACCAGGATAAAAGATCCCATTGAAGCGGCTAATCCCATGCATATTGTATGTACATCTGGTAGCACAAATTGCATAGTATCATAAATGGCTACTCCGGGCATTACCCACCCGCCGGGGGTGTTTATAAACAAATAAAGATCCCGGGTCTCATCTTCTATACTGAGATATACCATGAGACCAATAAGTTGGTTTGAGATCTCGCTATTAACGCCTTGGCCTAAAAAAAGTAATCTTTCTCGATGAAGTCGGTTGATTAGGACAAAATTTTATCCCTTAGGAACCGTACACGCACCTTTGGATGCATACGGTTCAAAAAAAATTGCGAAAAAAAAGAATCAATGTGTTGATTCCAGCCCGCCTTCTTTTTTATAGTTAAATTTTATAGTTAAAGTATAGTAGGACTTTTCCACTTCTTAATGAAGGGGCTTTTTCTTCTATTTTTTTAAGAAAGATGATTTTTTGATCGCCTCTCCGTAAAAACGGAGATAATCCACTAAACTTATCGAATTAATCTCTCATTGATGTATTGTTTCATCGAAATCCAATCCAAATTACGATGTAATTTTCTTGTTCCTGAATGGGCCTCCTCAATTTTTTTAGGTTTATATTCTACTCCGGGTAAAGATCCGCCCGATTTCAATTTGCACATATAGGACAAATGATCCCAATACCACTTTTTTTGGTACGACTTTTTTTCAATCATTTCTTTCATGCCTTTCTTACGACAAATATTTGATGTAGTCATCATATTATTTCATTGATTGACAGTTTGAGATCGTTCATATGCTATAAAGTAATGACTTATGTATGGTATGATAGAAGTGGTAATCATACATATATTACCAATCGGGTATTTTCTGAACGGAGCCTGGATACTTCATTTTATTGGTCCAACCAAGCAAGCCAACCATAAATTTTTATAATGGATAATAAATATTAATATTGATCTCAACCCCCTCAAAAATGGATCTAATTGCACTTCACGCTCCAAATTATTGATGGTTTTCAAGCAATCTTTTTTGGGCGAAACAGAGGGTATCTCCAGCGGGGGAGAGAACGGGGAAATCCCATACGACCCAATATGTCTGACAAGTCGCACTATATGTCAACCCAAATTGCATCTTCCTCTCCAGGACTCCGAAAAGGTACTTTTGGAACACCAATAGGCATCAACTGAAAGAAAGGGTAGTTGAGTATTATATTTTACTTTGATGTGGAAACGTAATGTTGTATTTTATCCATATATATTGGAAAATTCCTAGAGTAAGACGAAATGAATAAAGGTAAATTATTACGAATGGGTAGGGCTGTTCAAATGATGAACAAGTATCTACGCATTCGCTCATAGAAAATGGGACCAATCTACCCATTGCGTATTGGTACTTATCGGGTATAGAATAGATCTGCTTATCTTTGTTCCTACAAACAGAATTGTTCCATTATTACCAACGAAATGGAATTAAATAAATATTCACCCTTGCTCCGAAATAATCCACTGAAAGGGAGAGGTCCATAGCATAGTCTTTTCCAATGCGATAAAGTTACATAGTGTCTATTTTTCTTTGATAAAGGGGTATTTCCATGGGTTTGCCTTGGTATCGTGTTCATACCGTCGTATTGAATGATCCGGGTCGCTTGCTTTCTGTACATCTAATGCATACAGCTCTCGTTTCTGGTTGGGCCGGTTCAATGGCTCTGTACGAATTAGCAGTTTTTGATCCCTCCGACCCTGTTCTTGATCCAATGTGGAGACAAGGTATGTTCGTTATACCCTTCATGACTCGTTTAGGAATAATCAATTCATGGAGCGGTTGGAGTATCACAGGAGGGACTATAACGAATCCGGGTATTTGGAGTTACGAAGGTGTGGCTGGGGCACATATTATGTTTTCTGGTTTGTGCTTCTTGGCAGCTATCTGGCATTGGGTATATTGGGATCTAGAAGTATTCTGTGATGAACGTACAGGAAAACCTTCTTTGGATTTGCCCAAGATTTTTGGAATTCATTTATTTCTTTCAGGATTAGCTTGCTTTGGGTTTGGTGCATTTCATGTAACAGGCTTGTATGGTCCTGGAATATGGGTGTCTGATCCTTATGGACTAACCGGAAAAGTACAATCTGTAAATCCTGCGTGGGGGGTAGAAGGTTTTGATCCTTTTGTTCCGGGAGGAATAGCCTCTCATCATATTGCAGCAGGTACATTGGGTATATTAGCGGGCCTATTCCATCTTAGTGTTCGTCCGCCCCAACGTCTATACAAAGGATTACGTATGGGTAATATTGAAACTGTCCTTTCCAGTAGTATCGCCGCTGTCTTTTTTGCAGCTTTTGTTGTTGCTGGAACTATGTGGTATGGCTCCGCGACTACCCCGATCGAATTATTTGGTCCAACTCGTTATCAATGGGATCAAGGATACTTCCAGCAAGAAATATATCGAAGGGTTGGTGCCGGACTAGCCGAAAATCAGAGTTTATCAGAAGCTTGGTCTAAAATTCCCGAAAAATTAGCTTTTTATGATTACATTGGCAATAATCCAGCAAAGGGGGGATTATTTAGAGCGGGCTCAATGGACAACGGGGATGGAATAGCTGTTGGATGGTTAGGACATCCCGTCTTTAGAGATAAAGATGGGCATGAGCTTTTTGTACGTCGTATGCCTACTTTTTTTGAAACATTTCCAGTAGTTTTGGTAGACGGAGACGGAATTGTAAGAGCCGATGTTCCTTTTAGAAGGGCAGAATCGAAGTATAGTGTCGAACAAGTAGGAGTCACTGTTGAGTTCTATGGTGGCGAACTCGATGGAGTGAGTTATAGTGATCCTGCTACCGTGAAAAAATATGCTAGACGTGCTCAATTGGGTGAAATTTTTGAATTAGATCGCGCTACTTTGAAATCTGATGGTGTTTTTCGTAGCAGCCCAAGGGGTTGGTTTACTTTTGGACATGCTTCGTTTGCTTTGCTCTTCTTTTTCGGACACATTTGGCATGGTGCTAGAACCTTGTTCAGAGATGTTTTTGCTGGTATTGACCCAGATTTGGATGCTCAAGTGGAATTTGGAGCATTTCAAAAACTTGGAGATCCAACTACAAAGAGACAAGTAGTCTGATACAATATTGCTCTTGTATCTTTCGCCTCCATTGGATTTTTGTGATTTAACTTTGACATAGAGTACTAGAGAAATCTTGATTTGAATCACCGCCCCTTTCTTTGACTCTTGTCCTTTCTTAATCTGGGAAATGATCCCAAATGAACAGGTGTGGAAGCTATAATTGTAAACCACGATCGAATTTATGGAAGCATTGGTTTATACGTTCCTCTTAGTCTCGACTCTAGGAATCATTTTTTTCGCGATATTTTTTCGAGAGCCACCTAAGGTTCCGACTAAAAAGGCGAAATGATTTTTCATTATTTTACATTACATTATCCAAATTGAAGTAAAGTAATGAGCCTCCTATGATATGGGAGGCTCATTACTTTACTTCAACTAGTCCCCGTGTTCCTCGAATGGATCTCTTAGTTGTTGAGAGGGTTGCCCAAAAGCGGTATATAAGGCGTACCCGGTAAAACTTACAAGTAAACCAGATATAAAGATGGCGACTAGGGTTGCTGTTTCCATTATTATAAAATTTAAAGACCACAATGGATCTATGATAAGATCGTTTATTTACAACGGAATGGTATACAAAGTCAACCGATCTCAACCAATGCAATAGGATTTATGGCTACACAAACCGTTGAGGGTAGTTCTAGATCTGGTCCAAGACGAACTACCGTAGGGAATTTATTGAAACCATTGAATTCGGAATATGGTAAAGTAGCCCCCGGGTGGGGAACTACCCCTTTGATGGGGGTCGCAATGGCTCTATTTGCAGTATTCCTCAAAGTGAATCACTTAGGACTCGGATTTCTAGGCCATTCTGGCAGTTCGACCGTGGAATTCCTTTCTTTCTGTATTTCCGGAATATGAGTGTGTGACTTGTTATAATTGATCCTATTGATAGTACAGAGAGTAGGTCTGTCATCTTGAGAGAGATGGGTTCTGCCTCGTCGGATATTCATTTTTTTATCTGGAGCACAGAATATATGGAATAGATCAAGAAATATTTGAACTATGATTCATGCCTAGTATTCAGACCTCGCGACTGGACTCAAAAAAATTTAAAAGATTTATTTTAGAATTCTAAATCGAAGGGTTTGTTTTTCTTCCTTAAACATTCTATTCTGTTTATGTTTCTTTATTTTGACCAACGGACAAATCAAATGTTTCTTCGAATTTTTAGGCATTTCATCTATTAATTGAATAAGTGATGATCAAACGGTTCTTACTCAGAGAACCTTTGGGCTTAGGGGCTTTATTCAATCATCGTGGTTTTAGTATGAATCTGAGGTTTCAATCGATTCATAGGGTCTCAACAAGAAAATTCCTATCAATAATAAACAAAAAGAAATCCGAATAATTATAATTAGACACAAAAAAAATAAATAAAAATAGGGAAAAAGAAGATTCAAGAGGCCTGTAACTATCAACATAAAGACAAATGAGCCGACTTGATATTTTGGCATTATCATCACAAAGAAGAATTTGAGGGCTTTTTTCCTTCCTATCTTCGGAGAAGGTTGAGCGTACTAATAAGAATAAGAAGTTTCAAACTTTATATTACGTATCCATTGCAACCAGTATTGGGGTGTTTCTGCTTGAGCTGTACGAGATGAAATTCTCATATACAGTTCTCAGAGGGGGAGTTCCCTTGGTTTACCTATCTCAATAAAGTATATGATTGGTTCGAAGAGCGTCTCGAGATTCAGGCGATTGCAGATGATATAACTAGTAA